AGTATAAATAATAAAAGCATTAAGTGGATGCCTTGGCATTAATTTAATTTTTAGGACGTAAAAAATGCGAAAAGCTATATTAAATATTATTATATTTTGAAATATAGATTTCCTAAAGAAAACTTTTTCTTTGTGAAAATTTTAAAAATAGTGAATTGAAATATCTAAGTAACTATTAAAAAAATCAAACGAGATTCCGTTAGTAATGACGAATGAAAATGGAAATTAGGTTTATAAAAAAAAAAATTATTTGAAAAATTTTGAAAAATTTACATAAAAAGGTGAAAGTCCTGTAGAATAATAATTGATTTTATGATAGTAAAAAAAGGTATGTGTAATCTTTTTTGAATATTGGGGAACCACCCTCAAAACCTTTTAAGAATTAATGATCGATAGTGAACAAGTACTGTAAAGGAAAGGTGAAAAAGAACTTTTGAGTTTGAAATAATTCTGAAACTTAATGTTAACAATCAATTGGAACTTTTTCAAAAAGTGACAGTGTACCTTTTGCATAATGGGCCAGCAAGTTTATTTTTATAGCAAGCTTAATTTAATAAAGTAGGCGTAGATAAATCAAGTTTTAAAAAGCTTTTTAGTTATATAAATAAGACCCGAAACTGAGTGATCTAACCATGAACAGATTGAAAAATAGGTAAAACTGTTTGGAGGATCGAACTCACATATGTGGCAAAATATGGAGATGATTTGTGGTTAGGAGTGAAAGGCTAATCAAACTCAGAGATAGCTGGTTTTCCGCGAAATCTATTGAAGTAGAGCATTTAAAACCTTTTTTTGGGGTAGAGCACTCATTGAGCTAAGGGGCGTAAAAACTTACTGAATTCTTGGAAACTCCGAATACAAAAAAAAGTAATTTAAATAGACAGACATTAGGCGCTAAGGTCTTTTGTCAAGAGGGAAACAGCCCAGATTGATCGCTAAGGTCTCTAAATAATATTCTAAGTGAAAAAGGAAGTGAAAAAATGATTACAATCAGTAGGTAGGCTTGGAAGCAGCCATCCTTTAAAGAAAGCGTAATAGCTCATTGGTCTAGTTTTTTTGCGCCTAAAATGTATCGAGACTTAAGAAATTTACCGAAGCGGCAAGTTTTATTTAAAATAAAACGGTAGCGGAACATTCTGTATGTTAATAAAGATATATTGTGAAATATGTTGAAGATATCAGAAAAGAAAATGCTGGCATTAGTAACAAAAAATAACGTATATGAATCGTTATCACCGTAAATCCAAGGGTTTCTATGTTAAGATGTATTGCATAGAGTGAAACGGCCCCTAAGAAAGATTTGACGAAAGCAAATTTTGATGGGATAATTTTTAAATTAAATTTTTTTTTAAAAGTGACAAAAATTTTTAATTTTTCAGGAAATAGCTTTTTTAATTAAAAACCGTACCCTAAACCGACACAGGTGGATAGGTCGAGTAGACTAAGGTGAATGAGAGAACTATATTGAAGGAACTCGGCAAAATGACTTTGTAACTTCGGGATAAAAAGTACCTGATTATTTTTAATAATTGGGTGTCACAAAATAGGGGGTTGCGACTGTTTAATAAAAACTTAGGACTCTGCTAAATGGTAACATGATGTATAGGGTCTGACACCTGCCCGGTGCTGGAAGATTAAAAGGAGATGTTTGCGCATTAAATGGAAGTCCCAGTAAACGGCGGCCGTAACTCTGACGGTCCTAAGGTAGCGAAATTCCTTGTCGGGTAAGTTCCGACCTGCATGAATGGTGTAACGACATCCCCGCTGTCTCCAATATAGACTCAGTGAATTTGAATTATCCGTGAAGATGCGGATTTTCTATAGTTAGACGGAAAGACCCCGTGAACCTTTACTACATCTTTATATTGTTATCTTATCTAATATGTGTAGCATAAGTGGTAATTTTTTAGACCTTTACGCTAGTAAATTGTTTAGATATTCTTGAAATACCACTCTTATTATAATAAATAACTAATATTTTTAAAATAGACAGTGTATGGTTGGTAGTTTGACTGGGGCGGTCACCTCCTAAAGAGTAACGGAGGTGTACAAAGGTAAGCTCAAATTGGATAATAGTATCAATTGTAGAGCATAATGGTAAAAGCTTGCTTGACTGTAAGATAGACATATCAAACAGGGACGAAAGTCGGTCATAGTGATCCGATAATTCTTTGTGGAAAGATTATCGCTCAACGGATAAAAGGTACTCCGGGGATAACAGGCTGATGACTCCTAAGAGCTCCTATCGACGGAGTCGTTTGGCACCTCGATGTCGACTCATCACATCCTGGAGCTGAAGAAGGTTCCAAGGGTTCGGCTGTTCGCCGATTAAAGTGGTACGTGAGTTGGGTTTAGAACGTCGTGAGACAGTTTGGTTCCTATCTTCTATAGATATTTTGAAAAATGAAAGAATCTAACTCTAGTACGAGAGGACCGAGAAGGGTAAATCTCTGGTGTATCGGTTGTTGAAAGGCATTGCCGAGTAGCTAAATTTATTTTGGATAATTACTGAAAGCATCTAAGTAAGAAACCATTCTTAAAAATTTTTCATATAAAAACTGTAAAAGATGATTACATTGATAGGTTTTAAGTGTAAGTATTGTAAAATATTTAGCTTAAAAATACTAAAAGTTTTAAAAATTAAAATATAATTATTTCTTTGTAGCTCAATGGTAGAGCAAATGGCTGTTAACCATTAGGTTGTAGGTTCAAATCCTATCAAAGAAGTTTTATATTTAAGGTCGAATAGCCAAGTCAGGTTTAAGGCAGTAGTTTGCTAAACTATCAGTTAATAAATTAACTCGTGGGTTCGAATCCCACTTCGACTTATTTTCTTAATAATTAATAAGATGATGTAGTTTAATGGTAGAGCGTGGGAATCATAATCCTAATGTTGTAGGTTCAAATCCTACCATCATTATTATTGCTTAAATAAAAATATCGTTATTAATATTATTTTAAAACGGAAGGTAGCATAGTCTGGCTAATGCATCTGTTTTGGGAACAGAAGATCAAAGGTTCAAATCCTTTTCTTCCGAAAATCGGTAATAAGATGAGATAGAGTAATAGGTAACTTATCAGGCTCATAATCTGAAGATGTAGGTTCAAGTCCTACTCTCATCATTTCATTAATATAATTTATGATTCAAATTCAAACTAAATTAAAAGTAAACGATAATAGTGGTATTAAAATAGGACAATGTATAAAAATTTATAAAAAAAAAGTAGGAAAAATAGGTGATACCGTTTTAATTTCTGCAAAAAAATTACGTTTAAATCAAAAAAAAAAAATTAAAATAATTAAAGGTGATTTATTTAAAGCTTTAATAATTCATACAACATATCAAAAAAAAAGTACTATAGGTAATATAATAAAATTTGATAAAAATTGTATAATTATTTTAAATAATCAAAATAAACCTTTAGGAACACGTATATTTGGTCCAATTACTTCTGAATTTCGAAAACAAAAAAATTTCAAAATATTATCATTAGCTTCAAATATTTTATAAAAATTTATGGAAAAAAATTTACAAAATCATTATAAGAATATTACTATTTACGATCTTTTAACAAAATTAAATTTTAAAAATATATTTGAAATTACTAAAATTACTAAAATTTGTTTAAATATTGGTTTTAAGAATGCAAATATTGAAAAAAAAAAATTAATTAATATAATTTTACTTTTAAAATTAATAACAAATCAAAAACCCTTAATAACTAAATCAAAAAAAAATATTATTTTTTTAAAAATAAAAAAAAATTCAATTATTGGTTGTAAAATAACTTTAAGAAATAAAAATATTTTTAATTTTTTAGAAAAAATTTTAATTTTTATTTTACCAAATTTAACTAAAATAAATTTTAATTTTACAAATAAAAATATTTTTAATTTTCAAATTCAAAATGTTTTACATTTTTTTGAATTAAAGACTGAATTTTTAAAATTTAAAAATATACCACCAATAGATGTATCTATTCATACAAATGCAAAAAATAATAATGAATTATTTTTATTATTAAATTCACTTTTTTTAATAAAAAAATAATATATTAGCAAAAATAGCTCAATGGTAGAGTATAACCTTGCCAAGGTTAATGTTGAGGGTTCGAATCCCTTTTTTTGCTTTATAGTTTTTTAAATAAATGGACCCAAAGGCAGTATTTGGTATTTCCTTTATATCTAATATCTAATAAGGGAATAACAAAAGAATTGACATTTATTATATGTGATTATAGATTAATTGGTAAATCATTTATCTTCCAAGTAAATATTGTGGGTTCAAGTCCCACTAATCACATTACATTATATTTTATTAGGAGAAATGGCTGAGTGGTTAAAAGTGGCAGACTGTAAATTTGTTGAAGTAATTTCTACGTAGGTTCGAATCCTACTTTCTCCAAATATAAATATTTTTTAATTTAATTTTTATAAATTAAAATGCATAGTGTTTTTAAAACTAAATAATATTAAAATTTTATTAGGTTATTTAGCATAAATTATATTTTTAGTTTTAGATATTTTTAATTATTTTAATTAGTAAGTTATTTAAAAAACTGTAATTATTTATAAGAAGTTAAAAAGTCTTTCTTATAATATTAGAATAAATATTATAAAATGTTATATTTTTTTTTATTTTTAAAAAATAGAAATTTTCTATCCTTTAAGACAATATAAAATGAAAATTAATATAAGAATGTTATATTATAAAAATTTAAATTTTTTGTTATTTTAAAAATATATATTAAATAATTAATATAAACTATAAATAGAGTTTGATCCTGGCTCAGAATAAATGCTATCGGTATGCTTAACACATGCAAGTCGAATGTTTTAAAAACATGGCGAACGGGTGAGTAACACGTGAATTATCTACCTTTTAATTCGGAATAATTATTTTTATAAAAATACGGAATAAATAAATTAAAGTTTTTTAACGTTAAAAGATGAGTTTGCGCAAGATTATGGTAGTTGGTAGTTTAAAAGACTACCAAGCCTATTATCTTTAGCTGGTTTGAAAGAATGATCAGCCACATTGGGACTGAGACACGGCCCAAACTTTTTTAAAGGCAGCAGTGGGGAATTTTGGACAATGAGCGAAAGCTTGATCCAGCAATACCGAGTGAGTGATGACGGCTAATTAGGTTGTAAAGCTCTTTCATTAAGGAGGAAAATGACAGTACTTAAAAAAGAAGTTCCGGCTAATACCCGTGCCAGCAGCCGCGGTAATACGGGAGGAGCGAGCATTATTCGGAATGATTAGGCGTAAAGGGTTTGTAGGTGGTTTTTTAAGTTGAAAGAAACAAATTAAAGCTCAACTTTATATATTTTTTCAAAACTGATAAACTGGAGTATAAATAGAGGATAATGGAATTTCTATTGGAGTGATAAAATACGTTGATAATAGAAGGAAGATCTATGGCGAAGGCAATTATCTGGGTATATACTGACACTGAGAAACGAAAGCTTGGGTAGCGAACGGGATTAGATACCCCGGTAGTCCATGCTGTAAACGATGAGTGCTAATATTTAGAATTTTTAGATATAACAGCTAACGCGTTAAGCACTCCGCCTGAAAAGTATAATCGCAAGATTGAAATTCAAAGGAATTGACGGGAGTCTACACAAGCGGTGGAGCATGTGGTTTAATTCGATAATACGCGCAGAACCTTACCAACTCTTGCTAATTTTTATATAAAATATTATATAAAAAACAGGCGTTGCATGGCTGTCGTCAGCTCGTGTTGTGAAATGTTTGGTTAAATCCTTTAACGAGCGCAACCCTTATTGTTAGTTGCTAATTTACTAAAAAAAATAAAAGTACTCTAACAAAAAAATTAATGATAGGTTAATGGAAGGTGGGGATGACGTCAAGTCTTCATGGCCCTTATGAGTTGGGCTACACACGTGCTACAATGATAATCACAATGAGAGGCAATAATGATAAAAGTTGGAGCAAATCTTTAAAAATTATCTTAGTTCGGATTAAGGGCTGAAACTCGCCCTTATGAAGTTGGAATCGCTAGTAATCGCAGAACAGCATGCTGCGGTGAATATGTTACTGGACTTTGTACACACCGCCCGTCACATCAGGGAAGTTGATTATTTTTAAAATAATTCTTAATTATTTAATATAATTATCTAATTATTTAATTATATTAATTTATAATTTATATTAAATAACTTAAAATTCCTAAAAAGTGATTAGTAACTTTGATGAAGTCGTAACAAGGTAGTCGTAGGGGAACCTGTGTCTGGAAGAGATCTTTAAACATTCTTAAATTAATTCTTAAAATATAAGGAAAATAGTTTAATTGGTAAAATCATAGTCTCCAAAATTATTGTTATGGGTTCAAGTCCCATTTTTCCTGTTTTTTTTTTAAATATTATAAATCAAAAAAATTTTATAAGATCTGAAATTAATTAAATTCAAGTTATAAAAATAAAATTTTATTTAAAATACTTTTTAACAAAAGGGAATTTAAATTTAGATTTATAATATTAAAAAAAAATGATATAATTTTTAATATGTTAAAAATTCGAATTTTTTTGAATATTCTCAGGATATTATTTTAATTATAAGATTTTGTATTAAATTTAAACTTTTAGACTGAATTTTAAATCTTTTTTAATATAAATATTTGTATTTTAATACTATTATTAGGAGGAATTTTTATAAAATATAAAATGAATTATTTAATTCACATATGTTTTTAGTTTGTAAGTATAATTAATTTATATTATATTTTTATTTTTTAAAAAATTTTATATTATTTAAGAAAAATAAGTAAATATTTATTTTTCTTAAATAATATAAAATTTTTATACCTATTTTTGTATATATTAAAAAAAAAAAAAAAAAATATGATAATAACAAATTATATAAATAACCAATTCACTTTTTTAGATATGGCAGAACCTTGGCAATTAGGTTTTCAAGATCCAGCAACCCCTGTTATGGAAGGTATTATTAACTTTCACCATGATTTAATGTTTTTTTTAATTATGATTACTGTATTTGTTTGTTGGATGTTATTTAGAGTTATAACTCTTTTTGATGAAAAAAATAATAAAATTCCTTCAACTGTTGTACATGGTGCTACTATTGAAATTATTTGGACTTCTATTCCAGCTTTAATTTTATTAACTGTTGCAGTTCCATCTTTTGCTTTATTATATTCAATGGATGAAGTAATTGATCCAATTATTACTTTAAAAGTAATTGGTAGTCAATGGTACTGGAGTTATGAATATTCAGATAATTTAGAATTCTCAGATGAACCTTTAATTTTTGATAGTTATATGGTACAAGAAGATGATTTAGCTATAGGTCAATTTAGACTTTTAGAAGTAGATAATCGTGTAGTAGTTCCAACTAATAGTCATATTAGGGTATTAATTACAGCATCAGATGTATTACATTCATGGGCAATCCCATCGTTAGGTATTAAATTAGATGCTTGTCCTGGTCGTTTAAATCAAACTTCTATGTTTATTAAAAGAGAAGGTGTTTTTTATGGACAATGTAGTGAAATTTGTGGAGTAAATCATGGATTTATGCCTATTGTTGTAGAATCAGTATCATTAGAAGATTATCTAACTTGGTTAAAAAATAAAATCAATTTTGATTTTACTGTCTAATTATTAAAAAAATTTATGATATTTAAAATAATTAGTATAATTTTTTTAATATTATTATTATTTACTGATATTAAACAAATAATTAATAAAATTAAACAATTTTTTATTAAATAATAAAAATTAAAAAATCCAACGCTTTTTTTTAATAAAAATATATATAATTTTGCATTTAAAAAAAAAAATATATATTCAAAAATGAATTTTCAAAATATAAATAAATGGGCAACAAGATGGCTTTTTTCAACAAATCATAAAGATATTGGAACTTTATATTTAATTTTTAGTGCTTTTGCTGGTGTTGTTGGTACAACATTATCTCTTTTAATTAGAATGGAATTAGCACAACCGGGTAATCAAATTTTCATGGGAAATCATCAATTATATAATGTTGTTGTTACAGCACATGCTTTTATTATGGTGTTTTTTTTAGTTATGCCTGCTTTAATTGGTGGTTTTGGTAACTGGTTTGTTCCTTTAATGATTGGTGCTCCTGATATGGCATTTCCTCGTATGAATAATATAAGTTTTTGGTTATTACCTCCAGCTTTATTATTATTAGTTTCATCAGCTATTGTTGAATCAGGTGCAGGTACTGGTTGGACAGTTTATCCACCATTATCTAGTGTACAAGCGCACTCAGGACCTTCAGTAGATTTAGCTATTTTTAGTTTACATTTAACAGGTATTTCTTCTTTATTAGGTGCTATTAATTTTATTTCAACTATATATAATATGAGAGCTCCTGGATTAAGTTTCCATAGATTACCTTTATTTGTATGGTCTATATTAATTACTGCATTTCTTTTATTATTAACTTTACCTGTATTAGCTGGAGCCATTACTATGTTATTAACTGATAGAAATTTAAATACTTCTTTTTATGATCCATCAGGAGGGGGTGATCCAGTATTATATCAACATTTATTTTGGTTTTTTGGTCACCCAGAAGTTTATGTTTTAATTTTACCAGCTTTTGGTATTATTAGTCAAGTTTCTGCAGCTTTTGCTAAAAAAAATGTATTTGGTTATTTAGGAATGGTTTATGCAATGTTATCTATAGGTTTATTAGGTTCAATTGTATGGGCACATCATATGTTTACTGTTGGTTTAGATGTAGATACAAGAGCTTATTTTTCAGCTGCTACTATGATTATTGCCGTACCTACAGGTATTAAAATATTTAGTTGGTTAGCAACTTTATGGGGTGGTTCTTTAAAATTTGAAACACCATTATTATTTGTTTTAGGTTTTATTTTATTATTCGTTATGGGTGGAGTAACTGGTGTAGTTATGTCAAATTCAGGTTTAGATATTGCAATACATGATACTTATTATATTGTTGGACATTTCCATTATGTATTATCTATGGGTGCTGTATTTGGTATATTTACTGGATTTTATTTTTGGATTGGAAAAATTTCTGGTCGTAGATATCCTGAAGTTTTAGGTCAAATACATTTTTGGTTATTCTTTATTGGAGTAAATGTTACTTTCTTTCCAATGCATTTTTTAGGTTTAGCTGGTATGCCTAGAAGAATTCCAGATTTTCCTGATGCTATGAGTGGTTGGAATGCTGTAAGTAGTTTTGGTTCTTATATATCATTCTTTTCAGCTTTATTTTTTTTTTATATTGTATATGTAACTTTAGTATATGGTAAAAAAATAAATGAAAATAATACATAAAATCTAATACTTAGATAAAAAACAATATAAAAAAAAAAATTAATCTTATTTTAGATTAATTTTTTTTTTTAACATAATTCATGATTTAATTATTATGAATTGTGTTTACCTGATTTAAGATGAAGAGAATGAAAGGATTCTTAAGGTGATTGTATAATATTTCAATAATAAATAAATTTGTAATATGTAAGGTGGATTAGAATTTCCTACTGTGTATTATTTAACTATGATGGAAATTTATATAAAAAAAATGTTTAATATATTTTTTTTTTTTTAAAAAAATATATTCTTTAAGATATTTTAAATAATAAAAAAATTGATAATATATTTATGTTATTACAAGCTTCTAAATTTTTAGGTGCAGGATTAGCAACTTTAGGATTAATTGGTGCAGGTATTGGTATCGGTAACGTTTTTGGTTCTTTAATTATAGGTATTTCAAGAAATCCTTCTTTACAACAAGAATTAATGAGAACTGCTATTTTGGGTTTTGCTTTAACTGAAGCAATCGCTTTATTCTGTTTAATGATGGCTTTCTTAATTTTATTTGCTTTTTAATTAAGATTAAATCCTGGAAAATATAATAAAAAAAGAATTTTTTATTATATTTTTTACATGTTATATAATTATTAACACTATTTATAAAAATAATTTAAAAAAAAAAATTATTTATTTTTTTAATATATAAATATTTATTATAAATATTTATAATTATTTTTTATTTATGAAAATATTAAAAAAATTTAGTCAATATTTATTACAAATTTTACCTATTATAAATTATACTTTATATAAAAATGAATTATGTATTAATATTTCTTCAAATAAATTAATTCCTATTTTATTTTTTGTTAAGAATCATACAAATAGTCAATTTAAAATATTATCTGAAATTTGTGCTGTAGATTATATAAATAGAGAAAAACGTTTTGAAATTATTTATAATTTATTAAGTATTCGTTTTAATAGTCGTTTAAAAATCAAAATTGTAATTAATGAGTTACAACCTATAAATTCTATTATTCCAATATATAAAGCTGCTAATTGGTGTGAAAGAGAAGTTTGGGATATGTTTGGTATTTTTTTTTCAAATCATCCKGATTTAAGAAGAATTTTAACTGATTATGGTTTTGAAGGACATCCTTTACGTAAAGATTTCCCTCTAAGTGGTTTTTTAGAAGTTTTTTATAATGAATTAAAAAAACGAGTTGTTTATGAACCTATTAATTTATCACAACAATATAGATTATTTGAATTTAATAATCCTTGGGATAAAAAATAAATAAAATACATAATATTTTATTAATTATTTTTGTTTTTAGGTGAATTTTCATTTCATATTATGAGATGGAATAAAAAATCTTTATTCGCAGTTTTAAATAATCATTTAATAGATTATCCTACTCCTGTTAATTTAAATTATTTTTTTGGATTCGGTTCGTTAGCCGGTATTATGTTAGTAGTACAAATTTTAACAGGTATTTTTTTAGCAATGCATTATACACCACATATTGATTTAGCTTTTAATAGTGTTGAGCATATTATGCGCGATGTAAATAACGGTTGGTTAATTAGATATACACATGCAAATGGTGCTTCTTTCTTTTTTATTGTAGTATATGTACATATCTTTAGAGGTTTATATTATGGTTCTTATATTACACCAAGAGAAGCTTTATGGTGTTCAGGTGTAATTATTTTTATTTTAATGATGGCTACTGCTTTTATGGGTTATGTTTTACCTTGGGGACAAATGAGTTTTTGGGGTGCAACTGTTATTACTAATTTATTTTCTGCAATTCCTTTAATAGGTAAAGATATTGTTGATTGGTTATGGGGTGGATTTGCTGTTGATAATCCAACATTAAATCGTTTTTTTAGTTTACATTTTACTTTTCCTTTTGTAATTGTAGGTGCTGTATTAATTCATTTAATTTTATTACATGAAGTTGGTTCTAATAATCCATTAGGTATTACGTTAAAAACTGAAAATATACCCTTTTATCCTTATTTTTATACAAAAGATTTATTTGGTTTAATGATATTATTTTTAGTATTTTTTATTTTTATATTTTATTATCCAAATACCTTAGGTCATCCAGATAATTATATTGAAGCAAATCCAATGAAAACACCTTTACATATTGTTCCTGAATGGTATTTTTTGCCTTTTTATGCAATTTTAAGATCTATTCCTAATAAAATTGGTGGAGTTATTGCTATGTTTGGTTCTTTAATTATTTTATTAACAATACCTTTTACAAATTCATCTGAAATTAGAAGTACAGCTTTTAGACCTATTTTTAAAGTTTGTTATTGGTTATTAGTTATAGCTTTTTTATTATTAGGTTGGGTAGGACAATGTCCCGTTGAATATCCTTATACGGAAATAGGTGTTATAAGTATGATTTATTATTTTTGTTTTTTTATAATAATTATACCTTTTTTAGGTAAATTTGAAGCATATTTAGTACGTTATAATACTAATTCTTAATTTTATTTATTATAAGTAATTTATTAAATTACTTATAACTGTTTAAGATATATATGCGTAAAATTATTATATAAAAAATTTTTACTATAGAATTTAAATATATCATTAATATAAAATTAAATATTTAATTTTATATTTTTAGATATATTTATTATATTATTAAAATAATAACAATAAATTTTAATTATATTTTTTTTAAAATATTTTACCATTCTAAAGCATCACTACACCAAATATAAATAAAACCTATAACTAATTCAACTAAAAATTCAATCATAGTCCAAAAGCCCCATGAAAAATTTGAACTTAAAGTTAAAACCCAAGGAAAAACAAATACAGCTTCTAAATCAAATATAATAAAAAGAATAGCTACTAAATAAAATTTTACATCAAAAATTTTTCTAGCATCATCATAAGGATTAAATCCACATTCATAAGCTGTTAACTTTTCTAAATCATCTTTTTGTTTAATTAATCCAAAAGATAAAATGAAAATTAATATAGATAAAAATAAACTTAATATTAAAAATATAAAAATATTTGAATAATTTAATAACATATTTATTAAAAATTTTAAGGTATAATAATATAATTAAACGGAAAAAACGGGACTTGAACCCGCGACCTATAGCGTGACAAGCTACCACTCTAACCAACTGAGCTACTTTTCCAAAAATTATATTTTTATAATTATTAATGTAAATTTAATGCATCATTAATATACATACATGTTAAAATAGTAAAAACATATGCTTGAATTAAAGCTACAGCAATTTCTAACCCAACTAATAATACAATAATTATTAATGGAATAAAATGCGCTATAAAAATAAAACTATTTACATTTAACATAGTCCAAGCAAAACCTGCAATTACTTTTAATAAAGTATGTCCAGCCATCATATTTGCAAATAATCGTACAGGTAAACTGATTACACGAAAAATATACGAAACTAATTCAATAGGTACTAAAATAGGAACTAATGCTATACTTGCACCACTGGGTAATAATAAATTTAAAAAATTTAATTTATGTTTTTTAATTCCAATTATATTAAAACCTAAATAAATAGTTAATGCTAAAGTAAAAGTAATAATTAAATGACTAGTTACTGTAAAACTATAAGGAACCATTCCAATTAAATTACATAATAAAATAAAGAAAAAAACAACAAAAATTAATGAAACAAAATATTTACCAGATTTACTTATACTTGAATAAGTTAATTCAATAGTAACATTGAAAATCATTTCAAAAATTTGTTGAAAACGTGTCGGAATAAATTTAGTTTTTATACATGTAAAAATATATAAATAACTTAAACCTATTATTAAGATTAAAGAAGCATTAGTAAATACAAAAGGTATTTGAAAAATAGGTAAAATTTCAAATTGTTCTAAAGGACTAAACATATAGATTGTCAATTTAATTTATTAATTAATTACCGCCCCACCAGTAAACAGCTACAAATAAAAATAACCAAACAACATCAACAAAATGCCAATACCATGCAGCTGCTTCAAAACCAAAATGGTGCTGTTTAGTGAAATGATGATTAATTAATCTAAGAGTACTTATTATAATAAAAATAGTACCTACAATAACATGTATACCGTGAAAACCTGTTAATAAAAAAAAAGTAGTACCATAAATACTATCTGAAATTGAAAAAGTACTTTCAATATATTCATATGCTTGAATTAAAGTAAAAAAAAAAGCTAATAAAATAGTAATAATTAAACTTAAAATTGCATTTTGTCTATCACCAAAAACAATTGAATGATGTGCCCATGTAATAGTTGCACCAGATGATAATAAAATGATAGTATTTAATAATGGAATACCCCATGCATTAACAGTTTCAATACCTAATGGTGGCCATAAAGAACCTATTTCAGGTGTTGGAGCTAAAGCTGAATGAAAAAAAGCCCAAAAAAAACTAATAAAAAATAATAATTCGCTAAAAATAAATAAAAGCATACCATTTCTTAAACCTAATTGTACTTGTTTAGTATGTTGACCTTCATATACAGCTTCTCTAACTATATCACGAAACCAAGTATACATAGTTAAAATAACCATTAAAAAACCAGTTAAAGTTAAAAGATTACTACCAATATAACCATGAAAATACATAGCACCACCAAAAGTTAAAAAAAAAAGTCCAAATGAAATTACAAAAGGCCAAGGACTTGGATCTACTAAATGATAAGGGTGATTTTGAGTATTTTGAGTATTTTGAGTAATTTTTTTTAAGAATTTAAAATCATTTTGAAATTTATTGATATTAGAATCATTTATTGTTGTTGTTTCAATTTGTAAATTTTTTTTATTTATATAATAATAGTTTTTCATATTGATTAAAGAATTTATGTAATAATTAATTATTTATTGATAAATAATTTATTAAAAATTTAATCAAAAATAAGATTAAATTTTAATTTTTTTATATTTTTATAATATTGTTTTTTTGTATTAATTGTTTTACTTTTATTTTTTGAAGTCTGAATAATTTCATTTGTTATATTTTTTAAATTTGCATTTAAAAGTAACCAAGATACTGATTTTTTAACTTGTTTATCTTCATTTAAAAGCATTAAGAAATATCGATCTTTTTTTTTTTTTTTATTTCTTTTTTTATTAGGAATACTAATAGCTTTTAATTTAGGTAATAAGTTATCAATTGACTTAAATAAAATAAAATTAGGTTTTTGTTTTGTAATTTTTTTTAAATTAATTAAAATATTTTTAAATATATTTTCTGAACAGGTTTTTTTACCTTTTTTTAATAACATATTTATAAATAATTTTTTTATTTTATACTCTTCGTATTTTAGTTCCATATTTTGATCTTGATGTTTTTCGTGAATAAATTCCTAATAAATCATATTTACCTCGAATAACATGATATTTTACTCCAGGTAAATCTTTTACACGACCACCTCTAATTAATACAATTGAATGTTCTTGTAAAGTATGGCCAATACCGGGTATATATGTAATTATTGTATACCTACTAGATAGATGAACTTTTGCTACTTTACGCATAGCTGAGTTAGGTTTTTTAGGAGTTGTATTATAAACTTTTAAACAAATACCTTTCCGTTGTGGACATTGTTTTAAAGCTGGACTTTTATTTCTTTTTTTTTTCTCTAAACGTTTTTGTTTTTTTAAAAATAATTGATTAATTGTTGACATATTATTTTTTTAATAATTGAATAATAACGGACTCGAACCGCTAACATTTTCGGTGTAAACGAAATACTCTACCAATTGAGCTAATTATTCTATGGGCCTAAGTAGATTTGAACTACTGACTTTACACTTATCAGGCGTATACTCTAACCAACTGAGTTATAGGCCCTTTGAAGTAAAAGGATTCGAACCTTTGATTTTCCGTACCAAAAACGGAGGCCTTACCACTTGGCTATACTTCAAAATAAAATATATGCTTAGAAAGACTCGAACTTTCATTTTATAGATCCGCAATCTAATGCTTTATCCAATTAAGCTATAAGCATAACTTTAATTTTTTTTTAAAATTTTAATATTTGTTAATGCATTTTCTGATAAAATTTTTTTAATTAAAATTAAAAAATTTAATAATTGAAAAAAATTTTTAAATTTTATATCAATTTTTGGTGTATAATTTTTAATTATAAAATGTTCACGTGATTTTTTATTTACATGTGGAGATTTTAATAGAGTAAAAATTTTATTTTTATTTTTTGTTTGAAATATTCCTTGTATTTGAATATTTTTTAATTTATTAATTTTTTTTAATTTTAATAAATTCTGTTTAAGTTGATTTATTTTTTGAAAGGATTTAAAAGTTATTCTTAAAAGATACATATTTTTAATAATAAAAATTGTCTGGAGGTGGATTTGAACCACCGACACAAAGATTTTCAGTCTTTTACTCTAACCAACTGAGCTATCCAGACTAAATATTATATTAATAAATATAAATAAATTTTGTTTAAATTTACTAATATAATATTAGGATAAATAAATAAAAATAAAATAAATTGAGTATTAATTGATAATACTAGACTTTGTATTTTATTTATTTTTGAAATATACAATTTTCTTAATATTTTTTCAAAATAAATAATTTTAATTATTTTTAAATAATAAAAAGAACTTAAAATACTTATAATAATACCAAAAAAAACTAAACTAAAATAATTATTTTTAATAGCTGAAAAAAATATAAATAATTTTGAAAAAAATCCAGCTAATGGTGGTATACCAGCTAATGAAAAAATATTTAATATAATAATAACAGCAATTAATTTATTAATAGTATATATATTCGATAAGTCTGTTAAATATTTAATAGGTTTATGATTTATATTTAAAGATAAATATGAAGTCCATAAATTAATACTTGTTATAATATAAATAATAACATATAATAATATAAAAGGGATATTATTTAACATATTTGAAGTAAATCCTATTAAAATAAAACCTACATGACTTATAGAACTATAAGCTAATAATCTTTTAATTTTTTTTTGTTGTAATGCTGATAATGCACCTATTAACATAGATAAAAAAGAAATAATATAAAAAAAAATTTCAAAAAAATATGAAATATTAAAAAAAATTTCAAAAAATAAACGAATTAAAATACCAATAAAAGCTATTTTAGGTACAATAGCAAAAAAACTAGAAATATTATTAGGTGCACCTTCATATACATCAGGTAACCAAAAATGAAAAGGTGAAGCACCTATTTTAAATAAAATACCAACTAAAATAAAAATTAATCCATAAGATAAACTTATTAAAATATTAATATTTTCTAAAAAATTTATATTTGATAATATTAAAAAAATATTATTAAAATTTAAAGAACCTGTGATAGCATAAATTATTGAAGAACCAAATAAAATAAAACCTGAAGCGATTGATCCTAAAATAAAATATTTTAATCCAGCTTCTATTGATAATATAGATTTTTTTTGAGTTGATGTTAATATATAAAAACTTAAACTTTGTAATTCTATTGATAAATATAAAGTAATTAAATGATTTGAAGATATTAATAACATTAAACCTAATAATGATATTAACATTAATATATTAATTTCATATGAATTTATTTTTTGTTGTATTAAATATTTTTGTTGTATTAAAAAACAAACAATTGTTGATAAAATTAAAATTATTTTAATAAATTGTGTAAAATTATTAATAATTAATACACCGTTTAATATATTATTTGAAATATTTGTTATATTTAATGTTAATATTAAAAGAATTAATAATAAATATATTATTATAGTAGTAATATTTTTAATAATCAAAATTTTTTGCATATTTTGATTTTTTTTATAAAAAACTCCAAATAATAATAAAATTAATAAGATAGTTGTTAAAAAAAATTCGGGAATAATAATTTCAAAATTATTATTAAAAATTTCCTGAAAAATCATAATGTAATAAAAGAAATAAATATTTTTAAAATATTTACTTACTATATATGCTATATATTTATAAAAAAATTAATTTATAAATATTTTATTTTAATTAAATAAAAATTAAATAAAAATGTCATTAAAAAAAATTAAAAATTTTTCTATAAATTTTGGTCCACAACATCCAGCAGCTCATGGTGTTTTACGTTTAATTTTAGAATTAAATGGAGAAGTAGTTCAAAAGGCTGATTCTCATATAGGTTTATTACATCGAGGTACTGAAAAATTAATAGAATATAAAAATTATTTACAAGCTTTACCTTATTTTGATAGATTAGATTATGTTTCAATGATGTGTCAAGAACATGCTTATGTTTTAGCTATAGAAAAATTATTAAATTGTGATATTCCTTTAAGAGCACAATATATTCGAGTTTTATTTTCAGAAATAACACGTATTTTAAATCATTTATTAGCTGTTTGTTGTCATGCTTTAGATGTAGGAGCTATGACACCTTATTTTTGGGGATTTGAAGAACGTGAAAAATTAATGGAATTTTATGAAAGAGTTTCTGGTGCACGTATGCATGCGGCTTATTTTAGACCTGGAGGAGTTAATCAAGATTTACCTAAAGGGTTATTAAATGATATATATATTTTTTGTGAACAATTTAATACAAGATTAGATGAAATTGAAGAAATGTTAACTAATAATAGAATTTGGAAACAAAGATTAGTAGATATTGGTATTGTTTCTGCTAAAGATGCTTTAAATTTAGGTTTTAGTGGTGTAATGTTACGTGGATCTGGAATTTCATGGGATTTACGTAAAACACAACCTTATGAAGTTTATGATCAATTAGAATTTGATATACCTGTTGGTACAAATGGTGATTGTTATGATCGTTATTTAATTAGAATTGAAGAAATGCGACAATCTATTCGAATTATTTTACAAGTACTTAATAAAATTCCTAAAGGTCCTATAAAATTAGACGATAAAAAAATTACAAACCCAAATAGAATTCAAATTAAAAATTCTATGGAGTCTTTAATTCATCATTTTAAATATTATTCTGAAAATATTAGTGTAAATAATGGAGAAACTTATACTGTTATTGAAGCACCTAAAGGGGAATACGGTGTTTATCTAGTATCTGATGGGACCAATAAACCTTATAGATGTAAAATAAAATCACCTGGATTTTTACATTTACAAGCATTAGATTTTATGGCTAAAAATCATATGATTGCTGATGTGGTTACAATTATAGGTACTTTAGATGTTGTATTTGGTGAAATTGATCGTTAAATAAAAAAATATGTTTAAACAAAAAATTAAATTTTTGAAAAAATATAAATTAAATCAATTACAAAAAATTAAACAAACTTATAAATATATATATATATTTCGTTATAATGATTTAAATATTAACGAAATAATATCTTTAAAAAAAAATATTAAAAAATTAGATTATAAATCTTTAATTTTAAATCAAAATTTAACTACTTATGTTTTTTCAAAATTAAAAGGACAAGGTTCTATTTTAATAATTTATGGAAATAATGATTTAAATTTAATTAAAAATTTAACTAATTTTAAAAAACTTGAATTAATTTATTTAAGTATTCAAAATACCATTTATTCGAATTTAAAAATAAAACAAATAATATCTCAAAACAATCCACCACTAAATAATTTAGTTGTTCAACCTTTTTTAAATTTTATATATTATTTAAGAAAAATTTAAAAGGCGATTATAACTTAAAGGTAGAGTGTTAGATTGTGGGTCTAAGTGTTATGGGTTCAAGTCCCATTTTTCGCCCATTTTTTGTTTATTTAAATTTTTATGTTTAATAAGTTTATATTAATTTTTTTACTTATTTTGCCATTGATTGCAGTTATTATATTATCTTTTGTAAAAGATGAAAAATTTATAAAAAATTTTAGTATTTTTATGTCTTTTTTCATTTTTCTAATGTCATTACCTTTATGGATTTTATTTGATAAATCGACTTCTAATTTTCAATATTTATTTAAAATTGAATGGATTAGTCAATTTAATATTAATTTTTATTTAGGTCTTGATGGTATTTCATTATTTTTTATAATTTTAACAACATTCTTGATTCCTATATGTATGTTAATAAGCTATGAAATTATTAATAAAAATATAAAAGAATATTTTATTTTATATTTTATTTTAGAATTTTGTTTAATTATTTCATTTAGTGTATTAGATATCCTTATTTTTTATATTTTCTTTGAAAGTGTATTAATTCCAATGTTTTTGATTATTGGTATTTGGGGATCAAGAGAACGTAAAATTAAAGCTTCTTATTTATTTTTTATGTATACTTTAGCAGGTTCATTATTTATGTTTATTGCTATTATTCATTTATTTTTAACCGTAGGTACTACAGATTATCAAATATTATATTATAGTAATTTTAATTTCTCATATGAAAAATTATATTTCTTAGCTTTTTTTTTATCATTTGCTGTTAAAGTTCCAATGTTACCTTTTCATGTTTGGTTACCTGAAGCTCATGTTGAAGCACCTACAGCAGGTTCTGTATTATTAGCTGGTATTTTATTAAAATTAGGTTCATACGGTATGATACGATTTTTAGTTCCTTTATTTCCTAAAGCTGCTTTATATTTTACACCATATATTTTAGTATTATGTTTAATATCAGTTATTTATGCTTCATTAACAGCTATAAGACAAACAGATTTAAAACGTATTATTGCTTATGCTTCAGTTGCTCATATGAATTTTATTATTTTAGGTATTTTTTCTTTAACTATTCAAGGTTTAGAAGGTAGTATTATTCAAATGATTAGTCACGGTTTAGTATCTAGTGGGTTGTTTTTTTCAATTGGATGCTTATATGATAGATATCATACACGTTTTATTAATTATTACGGTGGTTTAGCACATACAATGCCTTTATTTTGTATTGTATTATTTATTTATATATTAGCAAATATGTCTATTCCAGGTTCAAGTAGTTTTGTAGGAGAAATTCTTATCTTAACAGGTATTTTTGAAGATAATACTACAACAGCTATTTTTGCAACAGTTGGAATGTTTTTGGGTGGTATTTATTCTCTATTATTTTATAATCGAATTTGTTATGGTAATATTCAAAATCTTTATTTAAAAATTTATTATGATTTAACTTATCGTGAATTTTTAATACATTTAATTTTAATTGCAAATATTTTCTTATTAGGTTTATATCCTAAGATTTTTGAAAGTTGTATGCATGAAAGTGTATCAAAAATTTTAATACATATCGATTTTTCTTATTTTTATTAAATAAAATATTTTTATTTTATTTAATAAAAAGCCCTTTTAGTCTAATGGTTAGGACATTGCCTTTTCACGGCAAAGATACGAGTTCAATTCTCGTAAAGGGTATAAAAAATATATATTTAATATATTTTTAATAATTATAAAAATTTATAATTATTTCATAATATGATAATTTAATAACCAATATGGCTATTGAATTATCATATATACTGGAATCAAATATTAAAAAATATAAAGATGAAAAAAGTTTACAAGAAACAGGTATTGTTCTTTCAATGAGTGATGGTATTGCTAGATGTTATGGTTTAACAAAAATTCAAGCTGGTGAAATGGTTGAATTTAATAATGGTAATATTAAAGGAATGGCTTTAAATTTAGAACCTGATGTTGTTGGTGTTGTTGTTTTTAGTAATGATAGGGAAATTCAAGAAGGTAATTTTGTAAGAAGAACTGGATCAATTGTTAGTGTTCCTGTAGGACCTGAAGTATTAGGTAGAGTAGTAGATGCTTTAGGACAACCTATTGACGGTAAAGGTCAAATTAATAGTAAATTAGAAAGTAGAGTAGAAGTTAAAGCTCCAGGTATTATGCCTAGAGAAAGTGTTAAAGAACCTGTACAAACTGGTTTAAAAGCTGTAGATAGTTTAATTCCTATTGGTCGTGGACAAAGGGAATTAATTATTGGTGATAGACAAACAGGAAAAACTTCTATTGCTATTGATACTATAATTAATCAAAGAGAACCTCATTTAAAAAAAGATACAAATAATCAATTATATTGTATTTATGTAGGTGTAGGTCAAAAAAGATCAACTATTGCTGAATTAACAAAAACTTTAGAAGAAAAAAATGCAATGTTTTTTTCTGTTATTGTAGCTGCAACTGCTTCGGATTCTGCACCTTTACAATATTTAGCACCTTATACAGGTTGTGCTTTAGGTGAATATTTTAGAGATAATGGTAAACATGCTGTTATTTTTTATGATGATTTATCAAAACAAGCTGTAGCTTATAGACAAATGTCATTATTATTAAGAAGACCTCCAGGTAGAGAAGCTTATCCAGGTGATGTATTTTATTTACACTCTCGTTTATTAGAAAGAGCTGCTAAAATGAATAGAAAAATAGGTGGAGGTTCATTAACTGCTTTACCTATTATTGAAACTCAAGCTGGTGACGTTTCTGCATATATTCCTACTAATGTTATTTCAATTACTGATGGACAAATTTTCTTAGAAACTGAATTATTTAATGAAGGTCAAAGACCTGCAATTAGTGTAGGTTTATCTGTAAGTCGTGTTGGTTCTGCAGCTCAAATTAAAGCTATGAAACAAATCGCAGGTACTATGAAATTAGAATTAGCACAATTTAGAGAAGTACAAGCTTTTGCTCAATTTGGTTCAGATTTAGATGCAACCACTCAACAACAATTAAATAGAGGAGTTAGATTAACCGAAATGTTAAAACAAGGATTAAATATACCTTTATCAGTTGAAGATCAAATTGTAATTATTTATTTAGGTGTAAGAGGTTTTTTAGATAAAATTGCTGTAGATAAAATTTCAATTTTTGAAACTAATTGGTTAAACTTTATTAAAAATAATCATTCAAATATTTTAGACGAAATTTTAACTAAAAAAGAAATTTCTAAAGAATTAGATAAAAAATTAAATATTTTAGCTACTGATTTTACTAATAATTTTATTACTAAATAATAATTTTATATATTATTTTTATTATTTATTTAATAAAAATAATATAAAATAATAATTATTTTTTAGATACTTAAAATGTTGGTAATGAAAAAAGGTGTTTTTTCTAATTTAAAATTTTTATAGATCATTGATATATAATTATTTAAAAAAACGTATTATGTTAGTCTTTCCGATCATATAAAAAAAATATATTTAAAATCTTTAAACTAAAATTAATTAATCTAAAAATATTAAAATTATTTATTATTTAAGTAGAAATATTTTTTTTAATATTTCAAATTTATTTTATTTTATTATGTTATTATTAACTTTAATTTTTTTACCTTTTTTAGGTTCAGTAGCAGCTGGACTGTTTGGTTTTTATATTGGACGTAAAGGTTCAGTATTTATAACTACATTAACAACTTTTTTAAGTTGTCTTTTTTCATTAATTATTATCTATAATTCAATTACTAATGAATATGAATATATTATTTATATTTCAAATTGGATTAATAGTGGTTTATTTAATTGTAATTGGTGTTTTTTATTTGATAGTTTAACTATGATAATGTTAGTTGTTGTAACTAGTATTTCAACCTTAGTTCATTTATATTCATCACAATATATGGCACATGATCCACATTTATCTAGATTTATGTCATATTTATCCTTATTTACTTTTTTTATGATTATCTTAGTTACTGGTGATAATTTCATGCAAATGTTTGTTGGATGGGAAGGTGTTGGTTTTTGTTCTTATTTATTAATTAATTTTTGGTTTACACGTTTACAAGCAAATAAAGCAGCTATTAAAGCAATGTTAGTTAATAGAATTAGTGATTTAATATTATTATTAGGGGTATTAACTATTTTCTATAATATAAGAACAATTGAATATTTTAGTACTTTTGCTGCTATTTCTATTGTTAAAGACTTTAAATTTATTTTTTTTAATTATATTTTAAGTATTATTGATGTAGCTTGTATTTTAATTTTTATAGGTGCGATGGGTAAATCTGCTCAAATTTTTTTACATTTATGGTTACCTGATGCTATGGAAGGTCCTACACCTGTTTCTGCATTAATTCATGCAGCTACAATGGTAACAGCAGGTGTATATTTAACGGCTCGTTGTTCACCTATGTTTGAATATTCAATGTTTTCTTTAAAAATTATTACAATTATAGGTGCTTCTACCGCTTTTTTTGCTAGTACTGTTGGATTAGTACAAAATGATTTTAAAAAAATAGTTGCTTATTCTACTTGTAGTCAATTAGGTTATATGTTTTTTGCTTGTGGATTATCAAATTATCCTTTAGCTATTTTTCATTTATCAAATCATGCCTATTTTAAAGCTTTATTATTCTTATGTTCTGGAGCAGTAATTCATGCAATGGGTGATGAACAAGATATTAGAAAAATGGGGGGTTTAAGACGTATTTTACCTTTTACTTATATCATGTTTTTAATAGGTTCTTTATCATTAATGGGTTTTCCTTTTTTAACGGGTTTTTATTCTAAAGATTTAATATTAGAAGTAGCTTTTGCTAGTTTTAGTGAAACAGGTCATTTTGCTTATTGGTTGGGTACAATAGGTGCTTTTTTTACAGCTTTTTATTCTACTCGTTTATTATTTTTTGCATTTTTAAGTGAAACCAATGCTTATAAAAATATTATTAAAAATGCACATGATGTTCCATTAGAAATGGGAATTCCTCTAGGTTTATTAGCTTTTGGTAGTATTTTTATTGGTTATATTTCTAAAGATATGTTTGTAGGATTAGGTTCAAATTTTTGGAATAATTCTATCTATATAGATCCATTAAACAATCAAATGATTGATGCTGAATTTTTACCAACATTTTTTAAATTATTACCAGTTATTTTAAGTTTCTGTGGTTTATTTAGTGCTTTTTATTTATATTTTTTTAAATTTAAATTTTTATATAATTTAAAAATTTCAGAATATGGTCTTTATTTTTATAACTTTTTAAATAGAAAATGGTATTTTGATAAAATTTATTATGAATTTATTAATCAATATATTTTAAAAATTGGTTATAATGTTACATATAAAATGATTGATAAAGGATTAATTGAAATATGTGGTCCTTACGGTTTAACTACAATTTTTTCTTTTTTAAGTCAAAAAATAATTTTATTACAAACAGGTTATATTTATCATTATTCTTTATTAATGTTAATTAGTACGATTTTTTTAATAAATATTATTTTTTTTTCTATTATTTATTACTTTAATATTATTATTATTTTATTATTTTTATTTATTTTTTTATTAATTATATAAAAATAATAAAATATATATCTTTTAAGATAAAATTATATATATTATGGATTTTGAAACAATTTTTTTTTATACTTTTTCAACTATAGCTTTAACTTCAGCTATATTTGTAATATATTCTACAAATACAATATATTCTGCATTCTTTTTAATATTAGTTTTTACAAATTCAACAGGATTATTATTAATTTCAGAAGTTGAATTTTTATCAATTATGTTAATTATTATTTATGTAGGAGCCATTACTGTGTTATTTTTATTTGTTATTATGATGTTAGATGTTAATGTTTTAATTGATAAAAATAAAATTAATAATAATTTTGGTTATTTACCTATTATTTTTTTAATTAGTTTTATTTTTTTTTTAGAAACATTCGTTATGTTTAGTAAAGTTTTTACATCGTATTATCATTTAATAAATAATTCTTTTTTTAATCAAGAAGTCAATACTTTATTTTTTTTTAAAGATAGTATGAAAGGTACTTTCGAAATATTTGTTGATGTAAAACCTTTTTTAAAAAATTTTATTAATCAATTAGATACTATTACAAATATTGAAACAATAGGTCAAATTTTATATAGTTATTATGCTTTTTTTTTTTTAGCAGCTGGTATTATATTATTAATCGCTTTAATAGGTGCAGTAACTTTAACTAAAAAAGAAAAAAAAAAAAATTTTAAACAAAATATTTATAAACAACTTTCAAGAAATTCATTAAAAGCTATTTTTAATGTACATTCACATAAATTTGTTTAAATACAAATAAAAAAATAAAACTAAAACAACCTTAACTTAATTGGTAGAGTATTAGCCTTCTAAGCTTTAAAATCTTGGTTCGAATCCAAGAGGTTGTAAATAGTTTTATTAACTAAATTATAGAAATTATGAATTTTATTTTTAATTTTTTAAAAAATTTGATTTTTTTTTTAATTTTTGATATAGATATTTCTGAAGAAGGTTTTGAAAATAAAGATATTAATGATGAAACTCTTATTAAAGAAGAAAAAAAATCAATTTCTTATTTTAAAATTTTTATATTAAGTACAATAACTTTTATTAGTTTTTTATTTTTTATAAATTTTATCAATAATAATTCAGATATCAATAAATTACAAGATTTATTAAATGAATTAGTTTTTGTAACAGATTGGTCTTTATATAGGGATATTTTTTTAAATGTTCAAAAAATTTTAAATAATCCTTCACTGGAAGAAAAAAAAAATATATTATATGTATTAAAAGAGATTCATTCTTTTTTTTTATGTAATAATATTCAAGTAAAAAATTTACAAAAATTCAATGAAATTATGAAAGAAATTATTAGTTTATTAAGTAAAGACGAATAATTATATCTAAATAAATTAAAACTTTTTAAAAAATATAGAAGAGAAGGTTTTTTTTATTTACTTTATCTGTCCTCATAAAAAATGTTTAAATATAAGTTTAAAAAATAAATTAAATATTATTACTTAATATTTAATTTATTTTTTAAATAAAAATATTTATAAGGATAATAAATTGATTTTATAAATTGAAATATCTCCATATAATTTAAAGAAAACAATCATAATAGCTAATCCTATAGCAGATTCTGCTGCTGCTACAGTTAAGATTAATAATGAAAAAACTTGTCCTATTATATCATCAATTAAAACTGCAAAATAAATAAAATTTAAATTAATTGATAATAATAATAATTCAATAGACATTAAAATAATTATAATATTTTGTCTATTTAAAATTATACCGAATAATCCTAGACAAAATAAAAAAAAAGTAAAAATAAAATGATTTAAAATACTCATAATTAGATTAACCAATTAAAACTCATTAAAATACCTGCAGTATATAAAAACCAACTTAATGTAAAAGGTAAAAATACTTTCCAACCTAAACGCATTAATTGATCATAACGATATCTAGGTAAAACAGCTCTAGCTACTACAAATAAAACAACAAAAAAACATACTTTAATACTAAACCAAAAAGATCCCGGTAAGAAATTAATAAATTCAATACTAAAAGGAAAAGGTGCAAGCCAACCACCTAAAAATAAAATAGTAGTTAAACTACTCATTAATAACATATTTGCATATTCACCTAAAAAAAATAATGCAAAACCCATAGCTGAATATTCAACATTATAACCAGAAACTAATTCAGCCTCAGCTTCAGGTAAATCAAAGGGATGTCTATTTGTTTCTGCTAAACAAGATATAAAAAAAATTAAAAAAATAGGAAAAAGAGGAAAACAATACCAAACAGTTTTTTGTGCTAAAACAATAGAAATTAAATTCAAAGATTTAGTACAAACAATTACTGAAAGAATTGAAAATCCAATGGTTAATTCATATGAAATCATTTGTGCAGTTGATCTTAATGCACCTAAAAAGGAATATTTTGAGTTACTTGACCAACCACCAATAATAATTCCATAAACACCTAATGATGAAATTGCTAATAAATATAGAATACCAATATTTAATTCAGTAAAAAACATACCAAATCCTAAAGGTATTACAGTCCAACTTAATAAACTTAAAAAAAAAGCTAAAATAGGTGCAAATATAAATAAAATTACATCAGCATTACTTGGTAAAATAGTTTCTTTTACGAATAGTTTAAGACCATCAGCTAATGGTTGTAATAATCCAAAGGTACCTACAACATTAGGTCCTCTTCTTCTTTGAATAGAAGCTAATATTTTACGTTCAACTAAAGTAAAATAAGCCACAGCAATTAATAAAGGTAATACTAAAATTAAAAATTTTAAAATTGTGTATATCATAATGATTTTGATTGATTTTTAATAATTTTTTTAGAATTAATTAATATTTTTGAATATTGTTCTAATATATTTGTATAATAATTATTTTTAATTAAAGAATCTAAAAAGTTAATATTAATTTTTAAATATTTTTTGTTAAAATTAAAATTATTTATAATTTTTAATTTTTTTTTTAATAAATAAGGTAAAATATCTTTTATTTTTAAAAATGAATCTATTTTTGATTGATTTTTATTTAATATAAATTTATAAATATTTCTATAAATTATAGAATCTTTACGTTGTTCAGTATTTAAATTTAAAATTTGTTCATTTTTTTGAATAAAACCTTCTAAGTTAATATACATTCCTTTTTTTTCTAAAAAAGTTAATCCAGGTAAAATTAAATTTGAATTTTGTGCATCTTTAGTAAAATGATGTCCTTGATAAATAATAAAAGTATTTTTAGAAATTTTTAATTTATTTTGTAAATTTGTATTAAATAAATAATATACTTTTGAATTATTTAATAAATTTTGTGATTTTGAAAAAGTAATTTCAAAAAAATTAATTAAAGAAGTTTGAGAATTAAAAAAATTAATATTATTTTTCAAAAATGATAAATTTTTTAATTTTGATAAAAAAAAAAAACCATTTTTTTGTTTTATAATATTTTCACCTATAATAATTAAAGGTTTTTTTGCTTTTTTTAAATCTTTACAAAATGAATGTTTTCCTAATATAATATTTATTAATGTTTTACAAGTTAATCCTAAATGTTTTATTGGATAAGTAAAATTAGTCTTATTACCCATATAAGCTATTTTAAAATCCCCTTTTCGTAAACGATTAATTAAATGAATATTTAAAATAGAACCTTCTTTACGTATATCACTACCTATTATTAAACAAAGATCTGATTCTTCAATTGATTTTAAAGTATTATTAAATAAAAAATTTGAAGTTAAATCTGAATTAATTTTAAAATTTTTATTATTTAAAAAATATTCATAATTAATATTTGAAATTCCTAATTTATTTAAATTTTTTTTTAATAAAAAAAGTGATTCTAAATCAGTTAAATCTCCAATAATACTTTTAATATCTGAGCTATCTGTAGTTATTAATTTTTTATTAATTATATTTAAAGCATTTAACCAAGAAATTTTATGAAAATTATTTTCATCATCTTTTAATAAAGGATATTTTAATCGTTGGTATTTTAAACTATCAAAAAAATATCTTGTTTTATTTGATATCCATTCTTTATTAATATTAAAATTAGTTTTAGGTAAAATACGTATAATTTCATTATTGAAAATATCAATTTTAATATTTGAACCTAGACTATCTAAAATATCAATACCTTCCTTTTTTTTTAATTCCCAAGAACGGGCTTTAAAAGTATAAGGTTTTGACGTTAAAGCTCCTACAGGACATAAATCAATTAAATTACCAGAAAATTCAGAATTAAAGATTTTTGGATAATAAAAATTAATTTCTGTTTTATTACCACGACCTGTAGTACCTAAATCATCAATGCCACAAATTTCATTTGCAAAACGAACACAACGTGTACAGTGAATACATCTAGTCATAATAGTTTTAATAAAAGGACCGCAATATTTATCTTCTACACTACGTTTTTTAAAAAAAAAACGACTACGATCAGAACCAAAAATCATGGTTTGATCTTGTAAATCACATTCAGAGGCTTGATCACAAATAGGACAATCTAAGGGATGATTTATTAAAAGAAATTCTAATACACTTTCACGTGCTTTTTGTACTAAAGGTGTATTAGTAAATATTTTCATATTAGGCATTAAAGGCATAGCACATGAAGCTACAGGTTTAGGTGAATTTTCAATCTCAACTAAACACATTCTACAATTTCCGGCAATTTGTAAATTTTCTTGAAAACAAAATTTAGGAATTTCAATTTTGAAATTATTACAAGCTTGTAATACTGTTAAATTTTTATTAACTTTTAATTTTATATTGTTAATATATATATTAATCATTTATGATGATAAAAAATTAAATATAATATGAATTTATTTTCACTAAAAAGCTATATTTTTTTTAAAATATATTATTTTATATCTAAAATATATTCTTATAGAGATTATCAAAGAAGGGACTTGAACCCTTAATGCTTTTAAGCTTTACATCCTAAGTGTAACGTGTTTACCAATTTCACCACTTTGATAATAAATAAATACCTACTATTGGACTTGAACCAATAACCCTTAAATGGGAACAGATTTTAAATCTATCGTGTTTACCAATTTCACCAAGTAGGCTAATATATTTTTTAAAATAATATATGAAAAAAAAAAAAATAATAACTTATTTACAATTACATTTATTTGAATTAAAATATAATTTTATTATATTTTTAATTACTTTTTTTTATCTTTTTATAATTTCATATTATTTTTCAGATCAATTAATATATTTATTAGTTAATAATTTACTTAATAAAAATATGTTAAAATATTTTATCTTTACAAATATTACTGAAATTTTTATTACTAATCTTTTTATAGCAATTTTTATAGCGACTTTTATAACAATTCAATTAAGTATTTTCTTAATTTGGTTTTTTTTATCAAAAGGTTTATATAAATTTGAAAATTTTCTTTTTATAAAATTTTATATTTTTTATATTATTTTTAATTTATTTATAATAAATTTAATTTTTGTAAAAATTATTCCACATATTTGGAATTTTTTATTAAATTTAAATTTTTCAAATTTATATATTTTAACTATTTATTTTGAACCAAAAATTAATAATTATTTTGATTTTATTTTTTCATCATTTATTTATATATTTATAATATTTATTTATTTTTTTTTATTATTTTTTTTAATATTTAATAATATTTTTCAAATTAAAATAATTATTAATTTAAGAAAATTTTTTTATTTAAAAATAATATTATTAAGTGCTTTAATTACACCACCAGATATATTTAATTTTTTATTAATTTATTTTTTTTTTATATTAATTTTTGAAATATTTATATATATTTTAATATATATAAATAAATATAAATTAAATTAAATTATTTTTTTTATAAAATTTAATTTATTTTTATTTAAATTAATATTTGTATCTGTAATAATTTTTTTTTCTTTAAAAATTTTTAAATTTAATTGATAATTTTTTAAATACTTAATAGATGTTATTTTTAAAGAAGATCCATTTGTTAAAATAATTTTATTTTTATAGGTAAAAAATTTTTTATTTTTTTTCATATATTAAAATTTAAGTTTTGGCTAGATAACATAATGGTAATGTAAAGGACTGCAAATCCTTTAATGACGGTTCAAATCCGTCTCTAGCTTTTTAAAATTAAAGGATAGAGTGGGATTTGAACCCACGGTATTTTTACATACTTCAGTTTTCAAGACTGACACCTTAAACCACTCGATCACCTATCCATATTAAAGATGTTAAAATTAACGTCTTTTTTGTTTTTTTAATCTACAACCATTGAAAGGTTTTGTTGTTTTATCTAAAAGATATCTTACTTTAAAATTTTTTTTTAAATTTTTTAAAACATTATATCTACCTAAACCTGTACCATGTAAATAAACTTTTAATTTTTTTATTTTTTTTAATTGAAGATATTTATTAATTTTATAAACAATTAATTGAACATTATATGGTGTATTTTTTTTAAATCTTGTTTTTTTTAATGATTTTGTCGACCATTGTTTTAAAAGATTTCCCTTATAAGTTGTTAAACTAATAATAGTATTTTTTAAACTAGCAGTGATATGTAAATTAGCTAAAATTAAAGGATTTTTTTTTTTTAAATTTTTTTTTATTTTATATTTATTTCTAAAATTATATTTAAATTTATTGTTATTCATAGAATAATAATTTTATTTTTTTTTTTTTTGTACCTTAAATGGACGCTTATTACGTAAAATACGTTTTTGAATAAAAATTTTTTTTAATTTTTTAGACGTTTTAGCATTTGTATGTGTACGTTGTCCTCTAACGGGTAATCCTTGATTTTGTCTAATTCCACGATTACTTTTAATTTCTACTAATTCATTTAATCTTTCAGTTTTAATTTTTTTTAAAAGCTGTTCAACTTTTAAATTTTTATTAATATAATTAATAAGTCGATTTACGTGGTTGTTTTTAAGTTTATTAAGGGTGATTTGAGGATTAATTCCTATATTTTTACAAATTTTCTTAGATTGAAATTCATTAATACCATATAAAATGGTTAATGAATATAAAATACTTTTTGAATCTGAAATTGTTTTATTAAAAATATATAACATAATAGATTTTATCTATATACCATATAAAATGATAGAAAAAAAAATAAATCCCATAACACCTTCACAACGTCAAACATTTTTATTAAAAAAAAATAATTTAACTCGAATTTTTAAAATTAAACCCTTAACAAAAGGTTTTCAACGTGCTAATGGTAAAAATAATCAAGGTAAAATAACTGTAAGACATCGCGGAGGCGGGCATAAACGTTTATACAGAATAATTAATTTTAATCGATCTCAAAATATAGAAGGTTCTGTTATTAAAATTTTATATGATCCTAATCGTTCTGCAAATATTGCTTATATTAAAAATAATTCTAAATCATATTTAATTTTAGCACCGGAAGGTTTAAAAATTAATCAATATATAAAAAGTTCATCAAATGCTGAATTAAAAGTAGGTAATGCCTTACCTTTACAAAATATTCCTATTGGTAGTTTAATACATAATATTAGTTTATATCCTCAATCAAGAGGTAAATTAATAAGAAGTGCCGGTACCTCAGCACAATTAATTCAAAAAATTAATAATAAATATGCAAGAATTCGTTTAAATTCTGGGGAATTAAAATTAATTTTATTAACTTGTTATGCTACATTAGGTATAGTATCTAATATTAATCATAAAAAAATTAAATTAGGAAAAGCTGGACGTTCACGTTGGTTAAATAGAAGACCTTCTGTCCGCGGTGTAGCAAAAAATCCAGTGGATCATCCACATGGTGGTGGTGAAGGTAAAACAAGTGGTGGAAGACCTTCGGTAACACCTCAAGGTAAAATAACTAAAGGAAAACCTACACGTAAAAAAAAAAAAAAAAAATTAATTATTCAATAAATTATGTCTAGAAGTAAGTATAAAGGTCCATTTTTTAAAGTTAATTTATTAAAAAAAAAACAATGGATGAAAATAACTAATAAAAATTTAACAATATTACCTGAATATAGTAATCATTCTGTAAGTGTTTATAATGGTAAAATATTTATTAATTTAGAAATAAATGATAAAATGATTGGTTTTAAATTTGGTGAATTTATTAATACACGAAAAAAACATATCTATAAAAAAAAAAAATAAAATATGGGTCAAAAAGTTATACCAATTAGTTTAAGATTAAATAAAAAAAAAAATTGGAGTTCAAAATGGATTGTTAATAATAATGAATATTCAAATTTATTACATTTTGATTTAGAAATTAAAAAATATTTTGAAAATATTTTTAATTATAAAAATTTAAAATTAATAGATATAAATATCATAAAAACATCTAATAATGTTAATGTATATGTTTATATACAAAAAAATGCAAAAAAATATTATAAATTATCATATAATAAAATTATAAATCATTTAAATTTATATTATCCTAATAATAATATTAAATTATTTATTAAAAATGTTCATTTTTTTGAATTTCTTAAATTAAGAAAAAATTTACAAAAAATTTTTTATAAAATAAAAAAAAATAATAGAATTAATAAAAATGTTAAAAAAATGATTTATAATTTTAGTTATGCTTTTTATACTAAGAATATTAATATTATAACATTTTATATTAAACAAACATTAGAAAGAAAAAAAACACATAAAAAATTTATAAATAATATTGATAATATGCTTCAAGAATTTTTTAAAATGTTTTCTAATTTTGTTGGATACCGTTTACAATTTAAAGGTCGTTTAAATAAATCAAAACGTAAAAAAAAAATGATTTTTCAAAAAGGAAAGATACCTTTAAATACTTTAGAATATGATATCAAATATCATTTCAATGAATTTAAAACTCCCTCAGGTATTTGTAGTATTAAATTATGGGTTTTCTTTAAACCTCTACAAATAGCCTTAAATCCTAAATTTTTAAAAAAAATATTTAAGAATAAAAAAAAAATTAAATAATTTTAATTATGTTATTTCCCAAAAAAACTAAATATAAAAAACAATTTAAAGGTAAACTTATAGGTAAAACAACAAAAGGTAATAATATTATTTATGGTAAATATGCAATTAAGGTTTTAGAAGAAACTCGTTTAACTTCAAGACAAATAGAAGCAACTCGTAGAATAATTATTCGAAAAATGAAAAGATTAGGATTTCTTTGGATAAGAATTTTCCCAGATACACCTATTACTGCAAAACCTACAGAAAATCGTATGGGTAAAGGAAAAGGTGCTGTTTCTTTTTGGATAGCTAAAGTAAAAAAAGGTCAAATTTTATATGAAATTAGTGGTATTTCATTAGAAAATGCAAAAAAAGTTTTAAGAGCAGGTTCAAATAAATTACCAGTTAAAACAAAATTTATTTATAAATAATAAGGCTTATAGTTTAATTGGTTAGAGCATACCGCTCATAACGGTGTAGTTGTAGGTTCAAATCCTACTAAGCCTAATTAACAAATTTTAAATGAAAAAATTAAAAAAACAAAAAATTAATAATTTACTAAATTATCAACAATTTTTAAACAATAATTATTTAAAAAAAAAAAAATTTAAATTAAAAAATATTTTATTTGAAAATCAAATTTTATATAATAATGTAAATTTAGAATCATATGTAATTGAATTTAACAATTATGAAAATATCTATTTACCTTTTACTTTAATAAAAATAGATGAAATTTCAACAATTGCTCTAAAATATGAAAATATATTATTATTTAATTATGAATTAACTTATAATATATTATATCAATTTAATAAAATAATGTTTCAACATATTTTAGAAAAAAAAAAAAATTCAATAAAAGGTCGTTTATTAGGTGGAAATTGGAATAATAAAAAAATTTTTATTTCGATTTTAGGTTTTATTTTTTCTATGAAACCTATTAATTTAAATAATGCTTTAAATTATAAAAAGAAATTTTATTTTAATAAATATAATAAAAAAAATTTTTATAAAAAAAAAATTAATTCTACACGATTAATTAATTGTTATAAATTAAAATATTTAAATTTTAAAGTTAATAATTTAAATATTTTTAAAAAATCAAAAAAAGAATTTTCAAGACTTTCATATATTCAAACTATTATTCAAAATCAAAAAATACAAAATAATAGTTTAAAATAAAACTAAAAGTGTTCTTTCAAGAAAAATATATGTTGAAGAAATAAAATTTTAAAAATAAATTATGCCACAATTCGATCAATTTTCATTTTTTAATCAAGTTTCATGGTTTTTATTTTTTTTTTTTAATTTTTATTTTTTTGTTACTTATTTTTTTTTACCTAAAATTTGTTATAATTTAAAATTTAGAAAAAAAAAAATAATTTTTGATAATAATAAAAAAAATCAAATTAATTTTGAAAAAAATAATATTATTTTTTTTTTTAATAATTCTTATAAAACATTTTGTTCTAATTTTGAATTATTTTTTAGTAAAAAATTATCAATTTATAAAAAAAATCAAGAAATTAAAATACATGAAACACCCCTTTTTAATACTTTATTAAAACAAAAAATTAATATTTTTTTAAATCAAAAATTTTTATTATTTAAAAAAATTTTTATAACATTTAATTAAAAATTTAATTAAACTTAAAATAAGTGTATAGCTCAGTTGGTAGAGCACCGGACTTTTAATCCGATGGTCTTGGGTTCAAGTCCCAATACACTTATTAGGGGATATATTTCAACTGGTAGAAAGTATGTTTTGCAAATATAAGGTTATCGGTTCGAATCCGATTATCTCCACATTTATTATATAATTTTATGCAAAAAAAAATTAAAAAAAATATTAAACAACGTTATTTATTTAAAAATTTTGAAAAAAATAGATTAACGTTAAAAATTCTTTCAAAAAATTTAAATATTGAAAAAGATTTACGATGGAAATTGCAACAAAAATGGTTCTTTTTTCATCAAAATTCATCAATTACTCGAATTAAAAATTTATGTGTTTTAACAGGACGTACTAAAAGTGTTTATCGTTTATTTAAAATTTCTAGAATTCAATTACGTAAATTAGCATCAAAAGGCTTTTTACCGGGTGTTTCAAAATATAGTTGGTAAATTTATTATTATGATTATAACAGATACTCTTTCAAATTTATTTTCAAAAATAAAAAATGGTTACTTAGTAAAAAAATCAAAAATAATACAACAAAAATCAAAACAAAGTATAAATATTTTAAATATTTTAGTTAAAGAAGGTTTTATAAAAAGTTATAAAATAAATTCAAAAAATCAATTAGATATTTATTTAAAATATAGAAAAAATAAAGCAGTTATTACTGATATAAAAAGACTTTCTAAGCCGGGAAAACGTTTATATATAGCTAATAAAGATTTATATAAAAAAAAAACAGGATTTTATATTATTTCAACATCTATAGGTATTTTAACTGATTTACAAGCTAAAAAATTAAATGTAGGTGGTGAATTAATTTGTAAAATTTTTTAAAAAAAATTATGATTAAGATATTAAAAAAAAATATTAAATTAAAAAATAAAAATTTTTTTAAAAGTCCTTTTGGAGATATTCAACTTTTTTTTATTGATAAAACTTTTTTTTTTCAAAAAAATATAAAACTTTCTAGTAAAGATAAAACAATTTTCTTTAAGACATCTTTAGGTTTATTATCTTTAACATTTGTTAATAATATTAATTTTTTTTTAAAAAAAAATAAAGTATTAATAAATATTGATATAAACAAAAATAAAAAAAGTATTTTAAATTTATATAATAAATTAATTAAAATAAAAATTAAAGGTGTTTTACAAGGTTTTAAAACTAGTTTACTTTTAAGAGGTATTGGTTTTAAAGCTTTTATTGAAAATAATAATCTAATCCTAAAATTGGGATATAGTCATAATATTATAATTCCAATTCCCTCAAATATTGAAATTATTAATCAAACAAATATTTTAATTTTTAGTAGTATAGATTATATTTTTTTAAATCAATTTGTACATTATATTAGAAATCATAAAAAACCTGAACCATATAAAGGTAAAGGTTTATTATTAAAAAATGAAAAAATTTTACAAAAAGAAGGAAAAAAAAGTAAAAAATAATTAAATATGATACAAAAAAATAAAAAAAAAAATAATAATATATTATTAAATTTATTATTTAAATCAAAAAACATGTATGGAGAATCATTAATTTATACAAATAAAGAAATATTACCATTTATCTATGGAAGTCGTTATGATTATACTATAATTAATTTAAAAGATGTTTCATTTTTTTTAAAACGTATTTTTAAATTAATAAAAAATATGTTACAAAAAAATGAAAAAATTTTAATAATAGGAAATAATAATGAAGTTCAATTTTTATTAAATATATCATTTATTAAAAAAAATCCAAATATTATTTTTTTTAATAAAGAATGGGTAAATGGTTTAATTACTAATAAAATTATGAATACAACTTTTAATAAAGTAATTAATTATTTAATTAAAGAAAATGAAATAAAATTAATTTTAATAATTAAAAGTTCAATAAAAGATACTTTTTTAAATCAAGAACTTTCTATTTTACAAATACCCATTATTTCATTAATAAATACAAGTCAAACAATAAAAAATATAAATTATCCTATTGTAACAAATTCTCGAAATATTCAATCAATATATACTTTAATGTATTTATTACGTAAAATATTTTAATAAATAATATGAATAAATTAAAACCAAGAAATAAAATATGTTTTCAAAATAATAGAAATATACATAAAAATTTAAACTTATTAAAATTAAATTCAAAAAAATGGAATTTATTTAAAAAAAAATTAAGATATCGTAAAGAAATAAAACCTGAAAAACGTAAAAAATTTTTTCAAAAAAGATTATTTGAAAAACAACAATTTCGGAATTTTTATGGATGTATTCATGAATATCAATTAAAAAATATATTTAAAAAATTATCAAAAAAAAATAATAAAATAAATATATTTAAAAAATTTGTTATTTTATTAGAAAGTCGTTTAGATATAAATTTAGTAAGATTAAAATTAGTTAAAACAATTTTTAAAGCAAAACAATTAATTAATCATAATAAAATTAAAGTTAATAATAAAATTATAAGTAAACCTAATTTTTTATTAAAAAAAGGTGATATTATTTATATGATTAAATAACTAATAAATATGCAAAAAAATAAAAAAAATTATCAAAAAAATAATAAATATAATAAACAACATTTTAATAAAAAAAATAATAAATATCCTTATTCTTATAAAAGATATAATAAAAATTCTTATAAAAATAAAAATAATATTTATTATCTTTTAGGAGAAAAAAAACCATTAAAACCCTTAACAACTGCATATTTACATAGAAATAAAAAAATAAAAACAGGTATTTTTTTTAAAGAACCTTCTTTTAAAACAATATTATATCCTTTTTATTTAAATTTAAAATTAATTAATGAATATTTAAAAAAAAAATAAAAATTTAAACCATTTAAATGGTTTA